ATGGCTGTTCCAAAAAACGTGACGATTGGAATATTGTACGGATTTTTATCAACTTTATCTCTTGGTCCAAACTTTTTATTTTCTTTAAGAACTTTTCTTTTTATCGGAATCCCAGAAGGCAAAGTCTTTGTTAGTGGATCTTTTGCAGGACAATTTTTAATATATCTATCTATCTATTATGCTCCATTTTACCAAACATTAATAAAACCTCATTTAATGTCTTTAGTAGTTTTGCCTTACTTAGTTTCCCGTTTTTTTGTATATAAAAAAAAACGGGAAATACAAACTGTTTTTTGCTCATTGCAAAAAAACTGTACTTTTTTTATAGATGGATGTCTTATTCAATTGCTTAACCCTGTTATTTTTGGCAATTCAACATTAACAAGACTTATTAATGTTTTTCTTTTTAGATATAGTTCTAATTTTGTTTTTGTTCTTTGTGTTTTTTGTGGCTATGTTGGGAGTAATTTACTTTTGCTTCATTTTATAAAATTGCTATTTATCCGTTTGAACAAAAGTACATATACAAACTATCAAATAAAAAGATTTTGTGGTCTAATTTTTTTTTGTTATATCTATTGTTTCCTAGGATCAGTACGAATACCATGCTCTATTTATCCGTGGCGAACAAATTTCTCTTGGGTAAAAAATGATAACGAACAAACAGATCAAAGTTTAGTATGGGACCTTGAAAAAGGTACATCTTTAGAAAAAAAGAAAGAAGATAGTTTAGTCCAAAAAAATACTTTTTCAAAATGGAAAAAATTATGGCCTTTGGAATGGCCTGTTTTATTTTTTAATTATCAGAGATGGATACGAAATACATACATAAAACCTGGCGTAAGTTTCTTACCTTTTCTAAAAGACCGAGTATCCCAATACTTTTTTGGTCACTGCTATAGTGACGGTAAAGAAAAGCTTTGTTTTACATTATTACCAACGAAATTTATCTTAGCTAAAAATTTAGAAAATTTGAAAAAAACTTATTCTCATAATGATAAAATATGGACAAATAATTTGAAAAATAGAAAAAATGTTTTATGGAAAGAATTTAGGAATAGAGTAAATAGAATCAATAAAGCCGAAACTCTAGCGAGAGAAGAAAACCAAAAAAGATATACAGTTACAGTTAAGCCAATTCGAGTCTATGATTGGGCTTTAACTTTTCAACCAACTATGATCAAATTCGTTCTCCAACGTGTATACCAACTGATAAAAGAAAAAACTATACTTTGGCCTAAAAAAAGAAAAATGTGGATCCAGGAACGCGCGGGAAGTACAAAGAAAGAAGCATTGGAAAAAAAAATACAATTAACACTCTCTCGAGGAGAAACTTTTCAAGAATTTGAAGATCCTTTACTTTGTAAATCATCTCGTTTGTTAATGAAATATTATAAACTAGTAGAAAAATTATCGATGACGAGATGGAAAGCATTTGGGAAAGTATATAACGAGGAAAGAAAAAAGCGAAAAGAAGAAAGAGCAATAGAAATTTTATGGAATAAATTAGAAAAAAGATTGAAGAAAAAAGAACTACAGGAAAAAGAGTATAAAAATGTTTACGAAATGCAAAAAGGAAGGGATTCAATTACTTTCGAAATGTTTCCTGAAGAAGAAGAAATCACACCTGAAGAAAGACTTCTTCTTGCTATGGGACGAATAAAAGAAAAATTAGATTTTTATGATACAGTAAAAAATCGTTTTATTCTTCGGTTTGAAAAAACTGAACAAGACTTAATTGAACAAATTATTGTTGAAGAACAACAAAAAAAAGAACAGATGATAAAAAGTAGAACATTTTTTGATCTGTTAGATTTTTCTGATTATCAAAAGAGAAAAAATTTGCAAAACTCATATGTATATTACATAAAAAAGTCAAAAAATATAGTTTTTCATAGCTATTTTTATGGTATTAAAAGTATTTGTAGTTCTTCGCTTGAAAAAGAGAACGAATATATTAAGCTTATTTTTATGGACTCAAAAAAGGAAAACGAGAAAATGCCTTGGAACTACTTTTCTTTCGATCATGTTCGTTCAATATTTCCTAATATTGAATCTTTTTCGCAATGGAAATATTTCAATTGTAAAGATCCTTTTTTTGAAAACAAAAAGAAAGAAAAAAATATAGTAATAAAAACTATATCACAAATAAATCGTAATAAGGTTTACACATATTTTCTGTTCAAGCTTCTTTATAAACAAATTAATGATAAAAACTTTCCCTATAAAAACATTATCAATTTGTTTTTAGTTTTGAAAGATAAAAATAGGCATTTAGTTTTTATCTATTTTGAAAAATTAGAATCGAAAATAATTGAGGAAGAAAAACTCAAAGAAACAAATAAAAGTAAAGACATAGAACTTAATTCTATACAAAACAAAGAGATGAACTTGTCCACCCCTTCTTTTCAAAAAATTGAAGAAAGTGAAGTTCGAAAAGAACTACCTCAATGGGAATCTGATTTGATTCAAGATTTTTTATACGAAGAACAAACAAATAAATCAGATTTTCGCGCAGCTCCTTTAAAAAACGCAGGATATTATGAAGACGAATATGGCGATGATACAGAATTATTTGTCAGAGCTAAACATGCTTCGTGTAATAATCGTTTATACATGTTTAAAGGAAGCATAAGATCTCGAAAAGGAAGATCTATTAAACCTTTTCGTCTGAATTTTAGATCTTTAAAAAAACAAATACATTCTCCTGTGGTTTGTAGAATGAAAAACAAGTCTTATATAAATAGAAAGATAGACTTTCAGATAATTTTGGTTTCGATTCTAAATTTCCGTATTAGAAGTTTATGTAAAATGGTTGTTCAAGTCTTTTTAAAAATAAATAATAAGTTTATTCAAAGATTGAATCCATCAGCTATGGATAAACAATCAAAAATAGTGAAAAACCTAAGAATATCCGTGTATAAAAAAAAATATTATGCAAATTTAGCTAAATTGGATCATCATGTGTTTCATAGAATTAGGGGACCTTTATTAATAGCTCAAGCTTTCTTGAGAAGAAAACTAGTATTACCTTTATTGATTGGTATTAAAAATATCGGTCGCATTTTATTATTACAAGTTCCAGAATTTCGAGAAGACTGGGAAGAACTTTCTCAGGAAATTTATATAAATTGTACCTTTGACGGTATAGAATTTTCTGAAGAAAGCCGTCCAGGCAAATGGTGGGAAGATGGTTTTCAAATCAAAATTTTGAATCCTTTTCGTTTAAAACCTTGGCATAAACCGTTGGATACCAGTCATAGAGTTAAACCTACCTATATGTCGATAGGAGGATATGAAGTTTATACCCCTTATGGTAATAAGGTACGAACACTCGGTTTTTGGCAACCGCTTTTAGTAGAAATAAAGAAGAAACTTTCGGAACTTTCAGTAGATTTTAGTTTAACCTTTCCGTTTTTTAAAGAAGAAAACTTCTTCTCGAATATAAAAAGAGTTCAAGATCAAATTAAAAGTATTTACTCGAAAGAAACAAATATCCATTCTCAAAAAAGATTAAATCAAATTTGGTCTAAGAACAAGAACGAATGTTTTTCAGAAAAAAATATCCAAAAATTGAGTTATCTAGATCATGATACTTGGATAATTCAAATAAAAAATAGTCTCAATTGTTTAAAAGAAGACATTCAAAAAAAATATCATGAATCATATGTTATACAAAACGAAATAGATAATTTAAGAAGAAAAATAATTAATAAGAATAAGCAATTAGAGCAATCATCTTTGACGGGAAACTCAAAAAAAAACAACATTTCAAAAAATGGGCCACTAATCAAAAATTGGTTCTTTTTTTTGCAAAAATTTGATCAAATTTTTGCTATTTACAGAGATGTTTTTTTTTATTTTTTTAGAAATCTTATTTATTTATCTAGGATTTATTTCACAAGACCTCTGATAATAATTTTTAAACGAATATTTTTTTTCAATAAAAAGCAAGTAGTAAACCTTTTTTGTCTTACTCATGATAAGAGACTTTCTCAAGCATATGTTTTCCACGATGTATGGCGTTGTGTAACAAAAGATAAATCTATTTTAACACAGTTTTTTGAAAAAAAAACTTCGTCGTATCCATTCATTAAAAAAAACATAAAAAAATTTTTATTAGATCCAAAAAGCGGATATAAAGAACCTCAACAATATAAGAAAAAGAATTGGAAACATTGGATAAATTGTTATGATCGTTACGATTTAAATTCAGAATTCTTATGGTCTTATATAGAACCTAATTTATGGAGAAGTAAGGTTAGTCAACAATGGAAAATAAAAAAGAAAAATTTCAAAGAAGACCAAATAGAAAAAAATGCTTTGTTGCTTACATCTTACAAAAAAAAAATTCTGTTTAAGCTAAATAAACGTTATAGATTGAATCTTTTAGCATATGATTATCTTGATTTCAATAAAAAAGAGATTTCTAGGTTTTTTCTAGAAGAAAAAAGAATTGGGTTGTATTCACCAAAAGAATCTTTTTCTGATTCTATCTTAAATTATAAGATGGGTTTTCAAGACACTGAAGAATTTTTAAATGAATTATCAAACAAAATCAATAATGAATTATTCACACATTTCGAAGGAATTCTGAAATTTCATTTTATTTCCGAAACAAAAACAGAACAAGAAAAACGAGAGTTTGAGATATTTTTTATAAGATATTGGATTTTTTGTAGACGAAAAAGATGCCGTTTCTGGGAAGTATGCAATAATATGCCGTCAATACAGCTACTGAGTAAAAAAAAAAAATTGTTATCAACACAGGAACGAGTGTATTTTGAATTCATAAAACTACAGAAACGTGCCTTTTTCATTCAAAAATGGAGACAAGAACAAGCAAAAAAAAAAAAATTAATACAAAAAAAAAGACTTCTAAAGAAAGCAGAAAAGGATGGTATAGATGTAAAAAAGAAAAAAGAAAGTATACACAAAGAACTAGAAATTTTGACAGCACAACAAAAACGATTAACAAAACAAGAAAAAAAAAGAAAATTGTTAAAAAAAAGGTTTGGTTATAAATGTGCCGAAATATCTACAATAAGACAAAGTTGGATCGAAAGTAAAGCAGAGCAAGAATTATTAGACAAAATAATAGATAAAAAAATCGAAAAACGAAAGTATCTTGCATCTTATTTTTGTTCCAAAAATCAAAAACAAGCGAAAGAACCTAAAAAAAACGAGAAAAAAAAAGAAATTAAAGAGGAAACAATATTAAATATAAGTAATACGTTAGAAAAACAAGCAATACTTGAGGAAATTTTCATAGAAAAAAAGAAAAAAATTACAAATAACGAGTATAGACACCGAGAACAACATTTACAGAAGTTATTAGATTTAATTGATGATCAAAAAGATGATGATTTCATAAATGAAGAGCGTGATGATGACATGTATAGATTATTTGCTAAAACTTTACACAAAGAAATTTTGTATTGGAAAAGTATGAAAATATCTTATACCAATTTGATTAAACAATTTTCTATTTTACGAAAAATGGCAAATGATCCCAAAAGAATAAAAGTTTTTGTTAATATATATTTTCAAGATATGCCTATTGAATTTTTCTTATTTACACATGATATGAAAAAATTAGATTTTCGTAATAAAGATATAAAAAATATAATACTAAAAAGAGTAATCAAACCTGTTTCACAATTACCTATGGAAAAAGTTTTAAGACGAAGACTTATTAATATTTCATTTTTATTTCCTAAAGAAAATTTAGAGAAACAAGTGACTGAATCTTTTTTGAAACTTAACAATTTCTTTCTTGAAGATATTCTTCTTCCAAAACGTCGTAGGGAATTTCGTATATTAAATCGTTTGAATTGTAAAAAACCGAAAAAAAAAAAAAACGTTGAAAATAATTTTCATTTTAATCAAAAAATTACTAAAAATATATATTTAGAGTCGAAAATAAAAATGAAACAAACTCTTTGGCCTAGTTATCGTCTAGAGGATCTTCTTTGCATGAATAGATATTGGTTTAATACGGCTGATGGAAGTCGTAATTCTATTTGGAGAATACGTATGTTTATTTGAAAAAGTTTTCTATTTTTAGAATATTTTTTGCTTGACAAAAAAGTGTTATATTCAATATATTGATTGATAAAAGAAAAGGTAAAAACTTATATTTGAGTTGTTTTTATAGAACAATTTGCTTCGAACTGTTCGTTTTCTATTTCTTTTTTTATTGTTTTGGATACTAAAATGTCTAGTATCCAAACATACTATCTCCCCCCCCCCCTTTTTTGTGTTTATTAAATTAGATTAGAGCAACAGGAGTCGAACCTACGACTTAAACACTCCGTGATATCAACGACCATCTAGATCAGGCTCCGTTTATTTTTGAATGAATCTATATCTAATTGAATATTACAAACAATTTTTCAATAGTTTTCTATTTATTTCTATTTAATATAGAAATAAATAAGCCGCCATGGTGAAATAGGTAGACACGCTGCTCTTAGGAAGCAGTGCTTGAGCTTCTCGGTTCGAGTCCGAGTGGCGGCAAAACCTACTATTTAGTTCAACAGTTTAAATATGTTAGTTTTTTTTAGTTAAGGAGGACCTATGTTATTTGTAACTTTAGAACAAATATTCAATCAATTCTATTTTTCTCTAATTTTAGTAATTGCTTTTATTTTTGGGGGAATCTTTTTTTACCCAGTAAAAGAACTAAGAATTTCTGGGAAAAGAGGCTTAATTTTTACTTTTTTTTGTTTAACGATAGTATTAATAATTCGTTGGTTTTCCTCAAGACATTTACCATTAAGTAATTTATATGAATCTTTAATATTTATCTCATGGAATTCATGTTTGATCCAGATTATTCTGGAAGTTTTAAATCCTAATATTCGTTGGTTGGGTGCAATTACAACACCAAGCGCTATGTTTACTCACGGGTTTGCTACTTTAGTTCTTCCTAAACAAATGCAACAAACCGAAACGGTAGTACCTTCTTTACAAACTCATTGGTTAATGATGCATGTCATTATAATATTACTTGCATATATAATTCTTTTATGTGGATCTTTAGCTTCTATTGCTCTCTTAATTTTGAGTTCAAAGGAAAAATTTTCTTCATCTCTTTTTTTATGTTCAAATATTTGTGTAGAAAAAAAAGAGAAAAGTTATTTTCCTTTTTCAGTAGAAAATTTCCGTAAACTTCAACTAATTCAACAATTAGATCAATTGGGTTATTATACACTATTTATCGGTTTTATCCTTTTAACTATAGGTATTCTTTCAGGGGCAGTATGGGCTAACGAAGCTTGGGGATCTTATTGGAATTGGGACCCAAAAGAAATTTGGGCCTTAATAACATGGCTAATTTTTGCAATCTATATTCATATAAGATTGAATAAAGGGTGGAAAGGTAAAAAACCAGCACTTGTAGCTTCTATTGGATTTTTTTTTGTTTGGATATGCTATTTTGGTGTCAATCTTTTAGGGATAGGTTTTCATAGTTATGGATGGTTCATTTATAATGGTTAATTTAAAAAGAAAGTAATCCAAGGTGAAAAAACATCTTTTTACATAGATGTTTTTTTCACCTTGGATAAACAAACTTTTAAAAGACTGTTTCTTTATAAGTTTTTACTTAATAAGCTAGTCCCATACTACGAGTGGTTTCGTTTTTTAAATAAACACGTACACTTAAAAAATCTGTTGGACAAGCAGATTCACATCTTTTACAACCTATGCAATCTTCTGTTCGTGGAGCAGAGGCTATTTGCTTAGCCTTACAACCGGTCCAAGGGACCATTTCTAAAACATCAGTAGGACATGCTCGTACACATTGTGTACAACCAATGCATGTATCATAAATTTTGACTGAATGAGCCATTTATTCTCCATATAATATTCTATTTTATATAAATAATATTCTATTTTTGTTTTTTAATCATCTTTTAAGAAAAATTTATCTCTTTATTTTTGTTGTTTTAATGACTTTTTGAACCCTTGATATTTTGAATAGATATGATCGATAATTTTAAAATTACTAAAGATTTTTTTTAATTTCAATGCTTTTGCTCGCCAAAGCTTTTTGTTATTCCCAGATTTCCGTTTTTTTGGAACAGCCATTTTTTTGTAGATTTTGTAAATTAAAAAAATTCCTTATAAATTAAGTTGAAAACTTATGATAAACAAATTAGTTTGGTTTGGAACCAAGTTTCTTTTTATTGTATAAGTAAAGAAGAAGTCGCTTCCGTTTGATCAAAAGTTTCCGCAGACTCCTTTGGGAGGAATAGTCTTTTTTATGTGTCCCGAGGTGTCTACTGAGTTTTTGAACTCGATTGGTGAAAAACCATACTTGAGATTCGATGGATCCTCTCTTTTTCTCAGGAATGGAAGAGAAATGAATGTCAAAAGTATTGATCATAAAAACAAACTTGAATCAAAGGGAAAAGTGGAATAGAATCATTTCCTGTCTCCAAGGATTATGAAATATGTTAGTGTTGACGTTCCGATGGATCTTCTTGTTTGTTAATTCTCACCAGAGTAGCCCGATCTAAGTTTTCTAAATTTTCATTCCGTCTTAGAGGACGGGTAATTAATTCAAGCACGTCTCTTGCATTGGAAAATCCATGAATCTGAGCAAAAGTAAATTCAATGGACCATTTTGTACTAATTCCTCTTGCCTCTAATGGGTTCGCGTGAGCCATTCCCGTGATGGCCAGGTCAGGTTGTAACTCCCGCATACGCCGTATTTGATTGGAATTGTCTGGTTTTTCCACAATTCGTGGTATTGGTATACACCTCTTTCTACAGGAATCACGTAAAAGTGCTAATTCAGCAGCTTGATATCTTTTATCCATATATGGAATGCCTATTTCATAAACGATCATTCCACATCTGATTAATAATCTTGCTAAAGAGACTTCTAGCAAGTTATCTCCCATGAAGAAGACGGATTTTCCCTGTACCAAATCAAGATAATCCTTGCAACTTTGCCAAATCTGTTCTTCTCTTTGCTCTAGACCCTGGGGTTCAATCTCCAAAACAGAACAAATCTTTTCAATCCAAGCCCGTGTCCCGTCCGGTCCAATCGGGAAAGGAGCTACAATTAATTCACAATTGTCCC